TTACAAAATATGGGACTATAGAGGCGCATTCAATCATAAAAAAAGAGGGTTTGATTGAATATCGAGGAGTCAAAGAATTTAGAGCAAAATGCCAAATGCAAGTAGATCGGTTTTTTTTCATTCCCGAGGAAGTACATATCTTACCACGATCTTCTTCCATAATGGTACGGAACAATAGTATCATTGGAGTAGATACACAAATCACTTTAAATATAAGAAGCCGGGTCGGCGGGTTGGTCCGAATAGAGAAGAAAAAAAAAAAGATTGAACTAAAAATCTTTTCGGGAAATATCCATTTTCCCGGAAAAACAGATAAAATATCCCGACACAGGGGCATTTTGATACCGCCGGGAAAGGGACAAACAAAATCGAAACATTTGAAAAATTGGATCTATGTCCAACGAATCACACCTACTAAGAAAAGGTATTTTGTTTTGGTTCGACCCGTAGTCACATATGAAATAACGGACGGTATAAGTTTATCAACACTTTTCCCTCAGGATCTGTTGCAGGAAAGGGATAAGGTGCAACTTCGAGTTGTCAATTATATCCTTTATGGAAATGGCAAGCCGATTCGGGGAATTTCTGACACAAGTATTCAATTAGTTCGGACTTGTTTCGTATTGAATTGGGAACAAGACAAAAAAAGTGCGTCTATTGAAGAGGCGCGTGCCTCCTTTGTTGAAGTAAAGACAAATGATATGATTCGAAATTTCCTAAGAATCGATTTAGTGAAATCCACTATTTCGTATGCCGGGAAAAGGAACGATCCATCAGGTTCAGGATTGCTTTTTGATAATGGATCAGATCGTATGAATCCTTTTTTTTCTATTTATTCAAAAACAAGACTTCAACAATCTTTTGGCCAAAATTATGAAACTGTTCGTACGTTGTTGAATAGAACGAAGGAATGCCCATCTTTTCTTATTTTGTCATCAGCCAATTGTTTTCGAATGGGTCCATTCACGGGTCTAAAATATTACAAAGAACCCGACCCGCAAATTTTAATTAGGACTTCGTCGGGTCCTTTTGGAACAGCTCTTCAAATTGCGAATTTTTTTTCATTTTACCGTTTAATAACTCATAATCAGATCTTGGTAACTAACTATTTGGAACTTGACAATTTAAAACAAACTTTTCGAGTAATGAAATATTATTTAATCGATGAAAATCGGAAGGGTTATAATCCCGATTTTGTAAGTAACAGTATTTTGAATCCGTTCAAATTAAATTGGTATTGTCTTCACCACAATTCTTGTCAAGAGACGTCCACAAAAATAAGTCTTGGACAATTTCTTTGTGAAAATGTATGTATAGCCAAAAATGGTCCACACTTAAAGGCGGGTCAAGTTCTAATTGTTCAAGTTGGCTCTGTAGTAATAAGAGCAGCGAAGCCCTATTTGGCCACTCCAGGAGCAACTGTTCATGGCCATTATGGGGAAATCGTTTATGAAGGAGATACATTAGTTACATTTATATATGAAAAATCGAGGTCTGGTGATATAACGCAAGGCCTTCCAAAGGTGGAACAAGTATTAGAAGTTCGTTCGCTTGAGTCAATATCGATGAATCTAGAAAGGAGAATTGACGCTTGGAATGAGCGTATAACAGGAATTCTTGGATTTCCTTGGGGATTCTTGATTGGCGCCGAGTTAACTATAGTGCAAAGTCGTATTTCTTTGGTTAATAAGATCCAAAAGGTTTATCGATCCCAAGGGGTACAGATCCATAATAGGCATATAGAAATTATTGTACGTCAAATAACATCAAAAGTCTTGGTTTCAGAAGATGGAATGTCTAATGTTTTTTTACCAGGAGAGCTAATTGGATTGTTGCGAGCGGAACGAACAGGGCGTGCTTTGGAAGAAGCGATCTCTTACCGAGCCATCTTATTGGGAATAACGAGAGCTTCTTTGAATACTCAAAGTTTTATATCCGAAGCGAGTTTTCAAGAAACTGCTCGAGTTTTAGCAAAAGCTGCTCTCCGGGGCCGTATCGATTGGTTGAAAGGTCTAAAAGAAAACGTGGTTCTGGGAGGAATGATACCTGTTGGTACCGGATTCAAAGGATTAGCACATCGTTCAAGCCAACATAGGAGCATTCCTTTGAAAAACAAAAAAAAGAATCTATTTGAGGGGGAAATGAACGATATTTTGTTTTACCACAGAGAATTTTTTAATTCTTGTGTTTAAAAAAATGGAAATCATCTATCAAAACCCTAGTTTAGGTAATTTAAGAACGGATTCCTCCTATTTATTTGTTCTGTATTTATTGTGGGCATTTTTTTTTTATAAGCTTTTTTTATAAGATAATAAGAAGGAATAGAAAGGAATTAATGGTTTGGCTTGTGTATCAACGGCCAATTAGCTGTCGAAGAAAAGGTTCCGTCGGAACAATTTTTGATTTCGGGGTACCTCATCTCTTAAAAAAAAAGAGAAAGTGCGAGGATAAATGACAAGAAGATATTGGAACATCAATTTGGAAGAGATGATGGAAGCGGGAGTTCATTTTGGCCATGGTACTAGGAAATGGAATCCTAGAATGTCACCCTATATCTCGGCAAAGCGTAAAGGTATTCATATTACAAATCTTACTAGAACTGCTCGTTTTTTATCAGAAGCTTGTGATTTAGTTTTTGATGCAGCAAGCAAAGGAAAACAATTTTTAATTGTTGGGACAAAAACTAAAGCAGCTGATTCAGTAGCACGGGCTGCAATAAGGGCTCGGTGTCATTATGTTAATAAAAAATGGCTTGGGGGTATGTTAACGAATTGGTCCACCACAGAAACGAGACTTCATAAATTCAGAGACTTGAGAATGGAACAAAAAGCAGGAAGACTGGCCTGTCTTCCGAAGAGAGATGCAGCCGTGTTGAAGAGACAGTTATCTCACTTGCAAACATATCTGGGTGGGATTAAATATATGACAGGGTTGCCGGATATTGTAATCATCGTTGATCAGCAAGAAGAATATACAGCCCTTCGAGAATGTATTACTTTGGGAATTCCAACGATTTGTTTAATCGATACAAATTGCGACCCCGATCTTGCAGATATTTCGATTCCGGCAAACGATGATGCTATAGCCTCAATCCGATTAATTCTCACCAAATTAGTATTCGCAATTTGTGAAGGTCGTTCTGGCTATATAAGAAATCCTTGATTCATAATAAAATAAAAAATTGAATTCTCAAATTAATAGAGTAGAATCGGTTAGGATTCCTGAATATCAAAAAAGAGAGAAAAATAGCTGGGTATATGATGTGATTAGTTGGTATTATATACGATTGAAGTAGATAAGTCGAGAAAGCAATGGTTGAATCAAAATAATATTTTTTTAAGGTTATATTCTGCCAGAGGACAATATGAATGTTCTATCATGTTCAATCAATACACTAAAGGGATTATATGATATATCCGGTGTGGAAGTCGGCCAACATTTCTATTGGCAAATAGGTGGTTTTCAAGTCCATGGCCAAGTACTTATTACTTCTTGGGTTGTAATTGCTATCTTATTAAGCTCAGCCGCCATAGCTGCTCGGAATCCACAAACAATTCCGACTGACGGTCAGAATTTCTTTGAATATGTTCTTGAATTCATTCGAGACGTGAGCAAAACTCAGATTGGAGAAGAATATCGTCCTTGGGTTCCCTTTATTGGGACTATGTTTCTATTTATTTTTGTTTCTAATTGGGCAGGGGCTCTTTTACCTTGGAAAATCATACAGTTACCTCATGGAGAATTAGCCGCACCTACGAATGATATAAATACGACTGTAGCTTTAGCTTTACTCACGTCAGTAGCATATTTCTATGCGGGTCTTACAAAAAAAGGATTGGGTTATTTTAGTAAATACATTCAACCAACTCCAATTCTTTTACCCATTAACATCTTAGAAGATTTCACAAAACCTCTCTCCCTTAGTTTTCGACTTTTCGGAAATATATTAGCCGATGAATTAGTCGTTGTTGTTCTTGTTTCTTTAGTCCCTTTAGTAGTTCCTATACCTGTCATGTTTCTTGGATTATTTACAAGTGGTATTCAGGCTCTTATTTTTGCAACTTTAGCCGCAGCTTATATAGGCGAATCTATGGAAGGTCATCATTAATTCATTTTCGAAAGAGTCTTTTTTCTTAGATCAAGTCAATATATGTTTCAAGACAATCTGCTTAGGGAACATACGGGTTCTAGAGTAATCGAAAAGGGATATTAGAGGAGGATTAATTAGTATAGAAAGGCCGAACTCGGCATATGGAATCGAATAATTATAAGTCAACTCCTGGAGACGTTTCAATTCAAAGAAAGATTCTAGAATACAATTGAATTTAAGGAAGAACGCTGGGTTTACGTTATGGAAGAAAGACATGTATATTGGATAGTAGATATTGACTAGTTATATATGAACTAATATTAAGCCCGACTTTAATTTCGACTTAGATGGGGGATATTAATCGAAGTCTTTTTCTATTTTCTTTTTTATTAATTGAATAAACGAAAAAATAAAGCAAGAAAGGGCCGAAGAATTCAACAAATGGTTAGAAAGAAGGAAATGAGAAATTCAAGTTGTATAGATTCAGGAAAGACTCCACAAAGAGGAATTAAAAAGTAGAAAGCCTTTCTGATGATCTGATGGAATATTTTTATTTCAATTCGGAGTTTTTACTGACTTCGACTGGCTGAATCTTAGTCGATGGAATAATTTAGTCATAATTGTTTCGTGGATTGTATCATTAACCATTTCTTTTTTTTGTGTGAGGAACTTATTATGAATCCACTTATTTCTGCTGCTTCCGTTATTGCTGCTGGATTGGCTGTAGGGCTTGCTTCTATTGGACCAGGAGTTGGTCAAGGTACTGCTGCAGGCCAAGCTGTAGAAGGTATTGCGAGACAGCCCGAAGCAGAGGGGAAAATACGAGGTACTTTATTACTTAGTTTGGCTTTTATGGAAGCTTTAACAATTTATGGATTGGTTGTAGCATTAGCTCTTTTATTTGCGAATC